CCAGAATATTCAGAGGACTCTTCTGATCAAACAATAAATTGTCAGCAAAGTTGTTTCTTTTTTGTTTTCTTCAAATCCAAAGAATTTTTATTACTTTATACATAGGTCATCGATTCAACATTGGATAAAAAAGGGGGGAATCCTCATTTTTTGCATTTTTTCAAAAAAAATTATAAAAAAAAAAAAAAAAAGGTTCAAATCATTTTATCGACATGAGTGTTATATATCGAAAAAATAAATTCTGTAGTAAAATATTAACATAATAGTAGAAAGCGTACTATCCTGTGCCCGGACTTGAAACAAACGGTTTAGCTTTAACCATGTTAATGGTCCCCCATTATTGGTTCGTAGAGGATCAAAGTGGATTTACCAATGAATGACGAAATGCTATGGTTCTTCAATATGATTTTTAAATTTATTCATAAGTAATTCGCGAGATGATGCACCTTTTTTTTTTTCGTAGTTATAACTAGAAAAGTACAGTTGGTTGTATCCAACCTATTCTTGAAATAAACAACTCGCACACACTCCCTTTCCAAAAAAAATCAATACACCAAGCACTACACTTAGATTTATTGGATTTGTTGCTAAAATATCGGTATTAAATCCGAAACTCTCCGCGGATGGCCAGTAACCGAAGGAAATGAAAGAATCGGTTATATTTTTCATATTATCTCCTTTTCTAGATAAAATTAATTATCTATTTTTTATTTATTTATATGTTTCTTTTTTACTTCCTCTTTATAATTTGGAAATTGATAAATAGAATTGAAAAAGAAATCCATTTATAACTCAATGGATTTCTTTTTCAATTGACAATTTCCAAAAAACAATAAGAACGATACTTATTAGATTCGAATTAGGTACCAAGGTTGATGTCAATTGCTTTTCCTTTGTTGGAACAATTTCTAAAACGAGTTCCATTGAACCTTGAATTAAGAAGAGGAAAGAGTCACTATGCTAATTCCTCATCCACAAATAAGTCTCTCCCCATACATAGGGTATTGTACCAACGAATACATAATTGTAAGAGTAAAAGGTTTATAAAATTAGAAAAAGCACGAACATAAAGTTCAAAGAAATAAAAAAGAATACATAGTGTTTGTTTTTTTTTTTAGGATTCAAATTAAACAAAAGGATTTGCAAATAAAAGTGCTAATGCTACAACCAATCCATAAATGGTTAAAGCTTCCATAAAAGCCAGACTAAGCAATAAAGTCCCTCGTATTTTTCCCTCCGCCTCAGGTTGTCTCGCAATCCCTTCTACAGCTTGGCCTGCAGCAGTACCTTGACCAATCCCAGGCCCAATAGAAGCAAGCCCTACGGCCAACCCAGCAGCAATAACGGAAGCAGCAGAAATAAGTGGATTCATGATAAACTCCTCACACCAAAATAAAGAAATGGTTAATGATACAATCAACCAATGAATTATAACTTATTATTCCATTGATAAGATTTATACAGTCGAAGTCACTAAAAACTCCGAATTGAAGTAATAATATGATTGAATCATCAGAACTATTTGAATATCTTTTTTTTTTAGTTCCTATCCATCCACGTAGTTTTTATGAATCCATACTATACTCCTGTCATTCTTCCTTTTTTTTTCTTGATTTAATCTCGGTATTCATTCAATAGTCAATTCACAACTACAGACGAAACGGAAGGACTTCAACTAGAATCCATATCTAAATTCCCAGTAGTAGAGCATATCTTTAGTTCATATATAACTAGTTAATACCTAATATCACATATACTTGTGTTTCTTACCTAATGTAAACCTATTATTCGTATTTTAGAGTCAATCGGATTCGAGAACCATTCTTCGAAACATACACAAGTGTTGTCTTATAGTAATTCGATTGAATACGTCTAATTCGACTCCACACTCCCCTAACAAATACATTTTTTTTTATCTCTTTTTTTGTAAATCCTTTCCTACTAATATCGTAATCTTTTTTTTCCTATTACTCTCTAGATCTTATATATTTTCCTTATTTACCTTTTATTTTTATATATATATATTATTTTTCTATTTTTATTCCCTAAATAGATTATCTTGAGCCATATATATATATTGCCTTGAGCTAAACTATTTTAAAACTAATCAATGATGACCCTCCATGGATTCGCCTATATAAGCTGCAGCTAAAGTTGCAAAAATAAGAGCTTGAATACCACTTGTAAATAATCCAAGGAACATAACAGGTATAGGAACTACTAAAGGTACTAAAGAAACAAGAACAACAACTACTAATTCGTCAGCTAATATATTTCCGAAAAGTCGAAAACTAAGTGATAAAGGTTTTGTGAAATCTTCTAAGATATTAATGGGTAAAAGAATTGGAGTTGGTTGAATGTATTTACCGAAATAACCTAATCCCTTTTTTGTAAGACCCGCATAAAAATATGCTACTGATGTGAGTAAAGCTAAAGCAACAGTAGTATTTATATCATTTGTGGGTGCGGCTAACTCTCCATGAGGTAACTGTATGATTTTCCACGGTAAAAGAGCCCCTGACCAATTCGAAACAAAAATAAACAGAAACATAGTTCCAATAAAGGAAACCCATTGACCATATTCTTCTCCAATCTGGGTTTTACTCACGTCTCGAATGAATTCAAGGACATATTCGAAAAAATTCTGACCGTCAGTAGGAATGGTTTGTGGATTCCGAACAGCTATAATAGATGAACCTAATAAGATAGCAATTACAACCCAAGAAGTAATAAGTACTTGGGCATGGACTTGGAAACCTCCTATTTGCCAATAGAAATGTTGGCCGACCTCGACACCAGATATATCGTATAACCCCTTTAGTGTGTTGATAGAACATAAAAGAACATTCATATTGCCCCCTCTGAAAGAAATAGAACTAAAAAAAAAAATGATTTTGATTCGACCGTCTTTTTTTTTTTTTTTTAGACTTGCCTTGAGTTGTATATTTTTTTGGATACCAACTTATTACAATATCCCTAATTATTTTTATCTCTTTTGTGCGATTCAGGAATAGTAACCAATTCAATAAATCTAGGAAGTCCTACAAAAATAGATTTATCTTATTATTAATCAAGGATTTCGTATAGAGCTTAAATGGCCTTCACAAATTGCAAATACTAATTTGTTAAGAATTAATCGAATTGAAGCTATAGCGTCATCATTAGCTGGAATCGAAATATCTGCGAGATCTGGGTCACAATTTGTATCAATTAAACAAATTGTTGGAATTCCTAAAGTGATACATTCTTCAAGAGCCCTGTATTCTTCTTGCTGATCAACGATTATTACAATATCGGGTAACCCTGTCATATATTTAATCCCGCCCAGATATGTTTGTAAGTGAGATAACTGTCTCTTCAACATAGCGGCATCTCTTTTCGGAAGACGGTTGAGTCCCTCCGTCTTTTGTTCCGTTCTCAAGTCCCTGAACTTATGAAGTCTAGTTTCTGTAGTGGACCAATTCGTCAACATACCACCGAGCCACTTTTTATTAACATAGTGGCACCGGGCCCTTATTGCAGCCCGTACTACTGAATCAGCTGCTTTATTTTTGGTACCAACAATTAAGAATTGTTTTCCCCTACTTGCTGCATCAAAAACTAAATCACAAGCTTCTGATAAAAAACGAGCAGTTCGAGTAAGATTTATAATATGAATACCTCTACGCTTTGATGAGATATAAGGTGCCATTCTAGGATTCCATTTCCTAGTACCATGACCAAAATGAACGCCTGCTTCCATCATCTCTTCCAAATGGATGTTCCAATATCTTCTTGTCATTTCTCCCCACACTTCCTCTCTTTTTTTTTTAGAAAAAAAAAGAGATGAGGTACCCTGAAATATAAATAAAAAATTGTTCCAATGAAACCTTTACCTCTGGGGATTGGCCGTTGATACACGATCCAAGCCATTATTCATTTATTTCTATTCGTTATTTTCTTTATTATTATTACCAAATCAAATGACTGCAGATAGTTAACAGGATGAATCTGCTCTTAGAAATTGAAAAATCCTAGAAATGATTGTTCTGATATACCATTTAAATTCTTTGAAATGCAAAAATCGAATAATTCTCTGTAGTGGAACAAAATATCTCTCATTTCCCCCTCGAATAAATTCTTCTTTTTAATTTCCAAAGGAATGTTATTATGTTGTCTTGAGCGATGCGCTAATCCTTTGAATCCGGTACCAACGGGTATCATCCCTCCTAGGACAACATTCTCTTTCAGACCTTTCAGCCAATCTATACGACCTCGGAGAGCGGCTTTTGCCAAAACTCGAGCAGTTTCTTGAAAACTTGCTTCGGATATGAAACTTTGCGTATTTAGAGATGCTTTCGTTATTCCCAATAATATAGCTCGGTAATAGATCGGTTCTTCCAAAGCACGCCCCGTTCGTTCCGCTCGCAAGACTCCAATTAACTCTCCAGGTAAAAAAACATTAGACATTCCGTCTTCTGAAACCAATACTTTTGATGTTATTTGACGTACAATAATTTCTATATGTCTATTATGGATCTCCACCCCCTGGGATCGATAAACCTTTTGTATCTTATTAACTAAAGAAATACGGCTTTGCACTATAGTGAGTTCAGCACCAATTAAAAATCCCCAAGGAATTCCAAGAATTCTTGTTATACGCTCGTTCCAACCCTCAACTCTCTTTTCTAGGCTCATCGATATGGAATCAATCGAACGCACTTCTAACACTTGTTCCACTTTTGGAAGACCCTGCGTTATATCACCAGATCTTGATTTTTCATATATAAAGGTAACTAACGTATCTCCTTCATAAATGATTTCTCCATAATGGAGATGAACAGTTGCTCCTGAAGTGGCCAAATAAGGCTTAGCTAATCTTATTACTACAGAATCAACTTGAACAATTAAAATTTGACCCGATTTGAGGTGTGGTCCATTTTTGGCTATACATACATTTTCACAAATAAACTGTCCAAGGCTAATTCTTGTGAGTGTTTCATCACAATAATTATCATAATAATTATGATGGAGAAAAAACCAAGTCAAATTGAATGTATTCAAAACCATGTTATTACACGGATCAGAATTTAAAATCCTCCTGTTTTCATCCATTAAATAATAATTAAATACTTCAAAAGTCTGTTTTAAATTGTCAATTTCCAAATAGTTAGTTATCGAGATCTGATTATGAGTTATTAACTGAGAAAAGGAATAAAAATTTAAAATTTGAGGGACTGCTCCTAAAGGTCCTAATGAATTCCTAATTGAAATTAGAGAATCTTTTTGAATTGATTCTTTTATCACATTATAATATTTTCCATCATTAAATGGATTCATTTGAAAACAATTAGATGCTGACAAAATTATCAAAGATTGCCGTTCTTTATTCCGATTTATATTTAACAACGTACGAATAGTTCCTTGATTTTGACTAAGGGATTGTTGAACCCTTCCCTTGGAATAAAGAGAATCCAATGGATTGCTATTGGTGTAATCAGACTCATTATTGAAGATCAATCCTGAACCTGAGGGGTCTTCCCTTTTTCTGATATACGAAATATGGGATTTCACTAAGTCTATTCTTAGGAAATTTCGAACCAAACTCAGACCATTTGTCCTTACTTCAACAAAGGAAGCGAGGGCTTCTTTGATAGAAGAACTTTTTTTGTCTTGGTCCCAATTCAACACTAAACAAGTCCGAACTAATTGAATATTTGTCCCAGAAATTCCCCGAATTGGTTTACCATTTCCATAAAGGATATAATTGACAACTTTAAGTTCCAGATTATCCCTTTCTTGCAACGAATCCTGTGGTAAAAGTGTTACTAAATTTATACCGTCTGCTATTTCATATATGATTACAGGTCGAACCAAAACAAAATACTTTTTTTTGGTAGGTGTGATCCATTGTACATAAATCCAATTTTTAAATTTTTTGAATTTCTTAGAATTTTTTTTTACCCTTTCCGGTGATATCAAGATACCACTTTGTCGGGATATCTTATCCATCTCTCCAGGAAAATGTATATTTCCAGAAAATATTTTAAGTTCAATCTTTTTTTTTTTTTTCTCCACTCGTACCAATCCGCCTACTCGGCTTCTTGTACTTAAAGTGATTGGTGTATCTACTCCAATGAGACTATTGTTCCGTACCATTATGGAACAAGATTCAGGTAAAATATGCACTTCCTCGGGAATGAAAAAAAATGGATCTACTTTCATTTGGTATTTTGGCTTAAATTCTTTGACTCCAATCAAATCTTCTTTTTTGAGGATTGAATGTACCCCTATAGTCCCATATTTAGTAATTCCTAAACTATTTCTTCTATATTGAGGATCATCGAAATAAGCAAGAATACAATTTCTACGAAAAAGACCATTTATGGGGATTTCAATCGAAATGCTAGAACGGGGCAGTAATTCTTTTTCTCGTTCTTGAAGTGATTCAAATTGAATGATGAATCTATTTCTTCGCTTCTTTGCCAATAAATCACAATTCCCTTGGAAAATCCAAGGATATATAAGATTACAATAACCCGTACATATGATTCGATTAAGTTCTGAATAATTAGGAATTCCGCTTTCTTTTTTACCAAAAAGATTTGAACTAAAAAATTTGTGTCTTACTTGATCATTATTTATTGAAAGGATAGAAATAGATCTTTCTTCGACAGAAAGAGAATCAACGTTAATTTGATCTTGATCCTTATAGAGTGAAGGAATTACACGGGATCTACAGCAACCCCCGGATAATACCCATAAATGACTTGTTTTTGGTAAAAGATGGACATTACTATATGTAAATTCGGGTGCATGGTACACATCGGTACTCCAATGCATTTCTCCCTCTGAGTCAGAATAAATATGTTTTCGAACCCTTTCTTTAAAATTGAAAGTGTATGTTCCCGCACGAATCTCAGCAATCACTTGTTCTGATTCTACATATTGATCATTTTGAACTAAAAGAAAACTTTTGGGTGGAATAGTAACCTTATGTAGAATATCCTCACTCTCAATAGTTACATACAAGTCGATATAACATAAAAAGGCAGGATGTCCATGACGCGTACGTGTGGGATGAACCCAATTCTCATTGAATTTTATTTTTCCATTAGAAGGAGCTCGTATATGTTCTGCAGTACCCCCTGTGAATACTCCACCAGTATGAAAAGTTCTTAATGTTAGTTGAGTGCCCGGTTCCCCAATAGATTGACCTGCAATAATACCTACAGCTTCTCCCAATTCGACCAGATCGCCATGAGTAGGACTTCGTCCATAACATAATCGGCAGATCCAAGATGTACTCCTACAAGTAAAGGGGGTCCGAATAGATATTGGTTGTGTTTGAAAGGTTATAAAGCGATTGATAAGTCCAATACCAATATCTTGATTTTGAATGCCAACGCATCGCGGGCCTATATAGATATCGTCTGCTAATACCCGACCCATTAATGTTTGGATAAAAACCCTTTCTGGCATCATCCCATTTCGAGGACTCACAGAAATTCCTCGGATGGT